ACAGGTAAAAATAGGATTTCCAAAAATTGACAAAGTAATATTTCCATTTATTCATCAGAAGAAACGTCCCTTTTAAAGCAAGAATTGATTTTCCTTGATACCTAACATAATGCATGAAAGGATCTTTGAACAACCACAAATTTGCTTGAAAAGCCCTGGGAAAGTCCTCTCTTTTTCCATAGAAATAAATTCGTTCAATAAGGGCTCCAGAAGATGTTGATCGTAAGTGAGAAGATTGGTTACGGAGAAAGAGGAAACCGGATTCATATTCACATACATGAAAAGTATATAGGAAGAAGAATAATCTCTGATTTATTTTTGATTTTGAAAAAGAAGAACTGGCTTTCTTTGAATTTGAAGTAATAAGACTATCCCAATTATGACACTGATGGAGAAAGAATCTTAATAAATGCAAAGAGGAAGCATCTTTTATCCAATAGCGAAGAGCCTGAACTAATATTTCCAGATGGGCTGGGTAAGGTATTAGTATATCTAATACATAATTTAAATGTGAAAAGTTGTCCTCTAAAAAAGAAAATATTGAATGAATTGATCGTAAATTTTCGGATTGAACTACCCCTTTCCTTTCTAGGGAAGATATTAATCGCAGAGACAATGGAATTTCCATAATGATTGAAGAAACCTCTGACATTATTTGCGAATAAAAATGATTGGTCTGCCCCGAAAAAGGAGTCTGTTTAGAGTCATTAACAGAAAGAATCAAATGATTCTGTTCATACATTCGAATGATTAAACGTTTCACAATAAGTAAGCTGGATTTATTGTCATAACCTGCATTTTCCAACAAAATGGATCTATTTAAACCATGATCATGAGCAAGTACATAAATATACTCCTGAAAGATAAGTGGATATAAGAAGTAGTGTTGTTGAGATCTATCTAGCCCTAAATAGCTTTGGAATTTATCCATTTGAAATTCTATTTAAATGAAAGGTAGAGGATTTTGGGGGTTATAAATGATACATAGTGCGATACAGTCAAAACAAGGTATTATAGTACAAACCAAATAGATACCTCGGATCCAGATAAACTTATCAACAGATTCTCTATCATCTCTTTTTCCATTTAATTATAAGTTTTTATGTTCGTTTTCCTTATAGGATGACAAGATGATTAGAAATCCTTTACTTTTTCAACCCAATCGCTCTTTTGATTTTGGAAATTGATTTATCAATATACTGTTTCTTATACACATACATCTCCATTATTCCATTATAGAATGGAGAGTGGTAATATTTAGGATTCATTAAAAAATCAAGAATATTTTTTCCTGGGAGAAAGCCTTCCCGTATTGGGCACTAATATTTTTTTAACGTCTAATCAGATCGGGTAATCATTCAAATTCAGAATGAAAGCTCGTTGCTTTTTCTTTCCCTATAATAAAAATGAAATTAATTGAAGCCGTGGGGCCCTATCCATTTATTAATTCGACCCAACTTGAAATTGACTTCGGTTTGCTCCCTTTCAATAATTTAAAGAAGGCTTTGTACCGAGCCAGAAAGAATAAAATATTCTCAGAACTCTTAATTGATACGACATGCTATTTTTTCCATTCATTCCCTTTCAGGATCAGTCGCGGTCTTCCAAACTTTACCGATAGTATGGACGAATCCCTCGCTTCATCTAAATGTGTAAAAGATCCTAGCCGCACTTAAAAGCCGAGTACTCTACCATTGAGTTAGCAACCCAAATATAAAAGGGTATGTAGATACAATCAGAATAAAACAAAATTATTAAATTAAAGCATTACTCTACGAAATAAAAAATATAAAAAAAAAATTCTACTCTATTAAATTTTTCTACTCTATTTGGAACATAAAAATGACTAAATCAGAATCAGATGAAAAAAGAAAAAATTGCCCGACCAAAAAAATAAATAAATGTAAAAATGGTAGAACATCCCCTATTTCTATGTTATCCACTTTTTCAATCAAAAATCCGGGTATAAAAGCTAATCCAACGAACCCATCATTTGAATCAACAAGTAAAAATAAAAAAGAAAACCTATGGGACGGAAATAAATAGATCTGCTTATCACGATGAATTATATTTGTTCGATACAACGTTGTCAACATAAAGGTTAAGAAAAGAATACGATGAAAAAATACAAAAACTTAAATTGAAAAATAGTAAAAAAAGGACTTGTGTTGGATTGGCACTGCATATACCTATATTTATATACTAAATTTTGAGTTTTTAGATTAAGATTAGATGGAGAATAAAAAAATTGAATCCATATAGAATAAAGAACTTCTATTCCTTGTTTGTTACTTGGTATTAGCGTTCAAATGAAAACCACCCAATTACAGGTAATGCCATAATTTTCTATTTTTTGAGGATCAATCAAATACAGTTTCCTTAGAAAAAAATTCTATAGAAAAGGATTCTATAAAAGCAATGAGAAATAGATACGAATAGACCAAGAAAGGAAATAAAAAAACATAGTATAGAAAAGATATCCAAAATGATATAGAAATCACTATCCTACCCTTAGTTTTTATTTCCTTAATTTAATTTTGTTTGATTAGGGCAAAGTTCCTTAAAAACCTCTGCCTTTTTTAAAATATCCTGAACAGTTCCTGTAGGCTGAGCGCCTTTTTCAAGGAAATAGAGAATAGCGGGAACGTTTAAATAAGTTTGATTCTTGATCGGATCATAAAAACCCACTTTCCGAAGATCTCTTCCTTCTCTTCGAGATCGAACATCAATTGCAACGATTCGATAGACGGCTCATCGGGATAGATGTAGATGAAAAAGAACCCCCCCCTAGAACCGTATAGGAAGTTTTCTCCTCGTACGGCTCGAGAAAAAATGATTCGAAGTTTTATCTATGGATAAAATTTGATTAGAATAAATAGGAAAGGAATCCGTAAACTAAATTAATAAATTCTATAATTTCAATTTCACTCATTTTTATTTAGCTTCCTTCCTGAAGAAGAAAAAATCATTTGTACTCATAACTCAAGTTCAATAATATAATATCTCAAATATCTTAAAGAAAAATCTTTAATTTAATATATATATTTTTTTTTTGAGTGGTCTTTAACCCACTCTTTTTGTCTCGTTTAAAATCTATTTTGATTCGTTATTCGGATCCGTGAGACAATTGAAGTGGTGTTTCCTTGTTCTGGGATCCTTTATCTTTGTTTTAAATCATTGGGTTTAGACATTACTTCGGTGCTTCTTAATCCTTTCAAAATGGTAGCAACATACCCCTTTTGCGATTTCTTTCTATCAAAGAATCATACCGACGGTTGATTCGTGCGCGATACACTGCGTATCGAAAAAGTTTTAGCCGTTCCAACAAATTTTTTGAATTGAAAAATTGCTCGAATCGGATCCTTTCGATTTCTATATCGAAGATATCGAAGATATACTTACGAAGTTGTTCCAATTTATGAATTGGCATTAACCCTAGATCGTTGCCCCTGAGAAATTAATCAATACTTTCTACTCGAGCTCCATCATGAACTATGTTACATTACAACCCAATAAAAAAAGAGAAGGGCTCTAGTAGAATAGAACAAATGACGTCGAGCCAAGAGCACCTTCATTCCTATATAAAATGGTGGATGTAAGAAAAAGAATCCACACCGGATCGTGTCCTTCAAGTCGCACGTTGCTTTCTACCGCATCGTTTTAAACGAAGTTTTACCATAACATTCCTCTAATTTGGAACCAGTACGGAATTGATTCAATTATGGAATCATGAATAGTCATTGGTTCAGTCGGTACAGAGACAAAGTAATTTATATTTTTTCTTATCTACATAGATTATTTTTCTGAAGAAATATTAGCAAGACCCCAGCTTTTTTGTATGAATGGAACGTTTTTTTATAAATATCTATTTCAAAAAAATATCTAACAGAAATATCTAGAAATCTAAACTAAATAGATATAGAAATAACATAACTAACGGAAATCACACGAAAAAAGAAATTCTATTTTACTCTGCCTCTTCAAGTGACTCAATAAGATAGACCGGCCCATTTCCAACTTCCCAAAGAGTCAACCCATAAGGAATCATTACAAATCTTGATACTTGAAAAAGTTTCCCACTTATCCATCATTATTTGAGTCAAGTTTTACAGTAAAGACTCCCTTTTATTATCATTATCATAAGAAATAAGAAAGAAAAATCTCTGTTTCTTTTCGAATGGAATTGTCAATGATGTAAAGCAAATAAGCTAATAAGCTAAATCAAACAATAAAAAAAAAATATCGAAAATATATATCATATCATTGTTAAATAAAATATTTTAGGGATGCCAATTCTTTTTCACAAAAAGGGAAACACTATTGTCACTGAAACAGGATAAGAATACATACCTATAGGTTAAGCGCTTCCTCTTTTATATGTATTTTCATTTCATATTTTTTTTAACCTGATGAGGTTAAGTAATCTTTCTACAACTATGATCTACGGCCCATCTTAGCTTTATCTGGGTCACAAAGGGGTTCAGTTACTTTTGCATATCATTTGAACTCGATTTAGTTCAGTTTGTGAAAAACTCAGATATGCTTCCGCAAAGAATCATTCAAAATCAAAAAAGAAGGAAGAATAATATAATATTCTATGCAATATTAGACCTCGAAACAGAACCTCCTTGAACAAAAAACAAATATTAGGATACAATGGATACGCTCTGGGACGGAAGGATTCGAACCTCCGAATAGCGGGACCAAAACCCGTTGCCTTACCGCTTGGCTACGCCCCATTTCTATTTTTATTGGACACTAATACTAATAAAGAATAATATTGGTATTAAGTCTTCGTCAATTCCAGTCCAACTATCTAGAGAAACTCTTTTTTCTTTATCTTTATAGAATCTATTATAGATTCATGCTAGGATTTTGGCATGTGTATATCTAGAATTTAACTGAATTTATTGATCATTACATATAATTCAATTAAGATATTGTATGAAAGTATGATTTCTTCTATTCTCCTTTGAGAATTGGAGGATTTTTGATTGAGCAGAAAAAAAAAGAAGGATTTTTTTGTTTACCTTACTTTCTTCATTTTTCCTTAACTCAATCAAAATGCAATTATTTCGACGAAAAAAAAGTCTGTTATGCTTAATATTTTTAGTTTGATCTGTCTTAATTCTGCCCTTTATCCGACTAGTCTTTTCTTCGCCAAATTGCCCGAAGCCTATGCTTTTTTGAATCCAATCGTAGATGTCATGCCAGTTATACCCCTGTTCTTTTTTCTTTTAGCCTTTGTTTGGCAAGCTGCTGTAAGTTTTCGATAAGAGCTTTAATACTATCCTAGAAAATTCATGATTTATTCGAGAAAAATTATAACAATTGATAAGATCAAATAAGTCTGACAGTATGAACCTTCAATTCAAACTCTCGGATAGTCGCGAGAAATCCGGCTCGCCCTATTTCCTTTCCCCATTTTAATCCTTTTTCGGGGAAATACCTTATGAGCTTAGGGTCCCTTAGAATATCTAATTGTGGGTATGAAAGTGAGGTAATTAAATTAAAGACTCTTATTACAAATTTCAACTTCATTTGATTTGAATTTCTGAACATTCTTTTCTATTTCTATAATTCATTTCTTGGTGTCAAAATAGGATATGTGATATAAAAGTGGAGGATCTATTATCTTTTCTCGTTTTTCTTTTTCAAAAAATGATCTTGGAGGTTGTGTAATGCTTACTCTCAAACTTTTCGTTTACACAGTAGTAATATTCTTTGTTTCTCTCTTCATTTTTGGATTCCTATCCAATGATCCAGGACGTAATCCTGGACGTGAAGAATAAAATTTTAGTTTTTCTTGTTTGATTTTACAATTTTATTAAGATTTTATTTTAGCTATTCCACATATTTAATTTAATTAGGAAAAAAAATAAAAAGGGGTTTGCAAAAATTGAAAGAAAAAAATAGAAAGTCATCAACGGAAACGGAAAGAGAGGGATTCGAACCCTCGGTACGAATAACTCGTACAACGGATTAGCAATCCGCCGCTTTCGTCCACTCAGCCATCTCTCCCAATTGAAAAAGATAATTACTATGTTACATTACACATCAAGTAAGGATTAAATAAAGTATTTCTTTTACATTCTTTATCGTTATTATAGAATTAGCAATTCCATTTAGATGCTCGAAAGATCCAAATAGAATAGAAAGATAAATAAAGAAGACCTTCTTGCTTTTATTTTGTTCAAAGTGCCTTTTGGGCCTGGCCCGGTCAATACCCAGCCGGGCCTTTTTTTGTTCCAATGAATTCCCGTTTTTTTGTTTATAGGCAACATACTCTAAATAGCCAATTTGGTATCTGTGTAAAAATTTCCCTTCTGGGGTTTACATATACTTATCATTTTTGTTATAATAGAATCCAGAAATTGAGAAGGATTTTTGATTCAAAAGAATCAATTTAGTATGTATCCATTTGTATTTTCTTATGTCATTAGGGAAACCAGATTTTAGATTCAAATCCAAGAATAAGTCACGAATTCTCAGTCAACGAATAGTTAGTGGTTCCCTTTTGTCATAAATTTCGGCTTTTTTAAGCGAAAATAGACATTTGATTTTTCAATAGAAAGGTTAGTGGAAGTTTTTCGGCATTGTGGGAAGATACGATACAATCAATCAATCAAGGGGTAGATCAAATACATTACAATAAATAAATTAATTAAATACAATAAGAAAGGATAAAAATTTTCTAATTTTTATACATAAATTTAGATTTAGAAAAAGGATTTAAAAAGGGATGCAAGATGCAAGTACAAAAAACTAAAGTTTAGTAATCCAACCGAAAAAGAAAAATTTTTTCCTATTGTGTATTGTTTTGGCGGCATGGCCGAGTGGTAAGGCGGGGGACTGCAAATCCTTTTTCCCCAGTTCAAATCCGGGTGCCGCCTCATCAACAAATGAATCTAAATCTCTTATTCTGTTCTGCTGTCTTATTCTGTTCTGGGGATTTTGTAAAAGCTTGGAAATCCTTGAATCTAAAATTCAAAGAAAGATTATATTGGATGGATTTTTTTTATAGTTTATAGAAAACAAAAAGTGCAAAAAAATTATTTTTTTTTTAGACCCGTCGTCAAGAGTATAATATACTATCTCCCAACTCCTTCAGAGAGACAATCGGGAAAGGGTACGAATTAGATCAAATAGGAAATAAAATAATATGTAATAGATAGCAATTTTTTTTTTTACTTTGAAGGGCAAGAAAAAGGAATGGGTCTCTTTTTTTATTACTAGATAGAATAGATGTTCCATTCCATTAGTAACATTCCCTTATAGTGTCATTGTATATTTTACTTGTATTTAGTCTTTCCCCATTAGAAATCATATAGGAATTTTTGAAATGGATTTATTTGACTGGTTCATCAATAGTGTTCGGCCAGAATCCCTTTTTGACTCTGGACCATTCATTCTACTATTATTAGTGAGCACTAATGGAATAATTCTATCATAGAGATAAGGGATATAATTCACATGGATATAGTAAGTCTCGCTTGGGCTGCTTTAATGGTAGTCTTTACATTTTCCCTTTCACTCGTAGTATGGGGAAGAAGTGGACTTTAGAAGCACTCCTAATTTAGTTAACGGTATCAATTTTTTATAGATCGTTCTGCAACGCATTTTTTATTTAAATTGAATTTTTATTTAAATTGAAATTATTTCAATTTAAATAAAAAGATCCTCGTTTCAAAATTCCCTTGGATTCTAGTGGAGAAATGTATTCTATAACAGTAAAACGATTTTTTCAGATTCATCGGAATAAATAGATGTATCAAAGAAATAGAATCGGGTCCTACGTCAATTCCATATATGAATTAATAACTACATAGATTGAAGATAGAAGCTAATATAGTATACCAACTTTATTAGAAAGTCAAGTACAATTTTATTTTATACGTTACTATAACACTAATAGAATAGAGAGTATGATAAGAAAAAAATTTCTTTCTTACCATACTCTCAGATCTCATAGAATATCGCCGATTATAGCCCGTTGATTTCATTTAATAGAATACTTTTCTTTTGATTTCTTCAAATATGGATAAGAATTCAGAAGTCAAGTTTCATTCAAAGTAATTAATCGTTTTGACTGACTGTTTTTACGTAAATTATAAGTAGAAAGGCAGTAGGAACTAAAATGAACAGTGCAGTAGCAATAAATGCAAGAATATTTACTTCCATAATCTCATCGTTTTTTTATTTCACAATAACTCGGGATTTAATCCCATAGAGATGATAAATCTTTCACCTATCAATTCAATGAATGCATTACCTATCGACGATCTTGAATCGGATCAATATCATATCATGAATAACAATATCTGAGCTATTAAATTAATTCGTCGTCGAGAATTGAATAGTATAACATACGAAGATCCTTTATCCATACCGAATCCAATCTTGGATTCCCGGACCGAGCAAAAATTCCTTTTTTATACTTCTTTTCTGTTCTTTTTTTGTATGTAGTTAAACGAAGTATCATCTAACCACCCATCCGTTTCCATTAAAAACCCAAAAAGAGAGGAATTAGGTTCTAAATTTTAATGATCCAATTTTCTTTGGAAGACAAAGAAGTATGAGAAAGATGAGGCGCGGGATAAAAGATGGAATATTCTATCAACTTCTTTAGTTATTTTAATTTTCTTTAGTTATTTTAATTTTAGATTTTAGTTTAGGGTTTATTCTTTCTTTGACAGAATCCTGAAAAAAAAAAAAAGAGAGGAAACCTCTTCGGGATTCAATTATGCTCTCTGTCCCCTCTTTCAGAGAAAATGGAGAGGCAAATTGATGTACTTATTGGATCCGTCGGGACTGACGGGGCTCGAACCCGCAACGTCCGCCTTGACAGGGCGGTGCTCTAGCCTATTGAACTACAATCCCAGGGAAATAAGAAGAGATCTAGCAGAAATTTTGAATTCTTTTTTATTATCTTGTATCAGGTAGGGTATTTCTTAAGAACAAGAGAGTTCTACCGTCTGATAGTAGATTGGCAAATTGTTGGGCCGAGCTGGATTTGAACCAGCGTAGACATATTGTCAACGAATTTACAGTCCGCCCCCATTAACCACTCGGGCATCGACCCAACGCCTAAATTTTTTAGACGTTCCATAATAAACTTCCTTTCGTCTACCAGGCAGACTTGACAAATACGGCTACGGATCATTTGATAGAAAATACCACTCCTATAGTCTTGAGTCTTGGTACACCCCCAGAGGGACTTGAACCCTCGTTTTCTCCGTGAAAGAGAGAGGTCGTAACCACTGGACCATAGGGGCCTACGGCCGCCTTCATAAATCAACTAGAAATAAAAGGTCCCGAGTGCCGGCCAAATCAAAAAGCACTAGAATATGAGTAATAAGACAAATACCATAGGTAATAAGAAAAATACCTTGAGGTAATATAAAATAAAAATAGAATAGGAAAAACATAATAGGTAATAAGGCCTAGTAGGGCTACCTTATTAACTTTAACTTAATATAACTCAGCCCGAGATCCGTCTTTAGTAGATCCATAGTATATAAATCAAACGGAAAAACTCCTTAAGTATTCTGGGGGTTAGTTAATGGTAATCAAATCAAACTTTACCATTAAACTATATAACCTTGAAACTTTATTTCATTGGTCTTTCTCATCTTTATCTCTCTCATTCACAAAGGGTTATGCGTTGGATCCATGATCCTTCACTCTGCAGTAGATTCAAGATGGTTTACCAAAATAGGATTTGGTCGGTCAAATTATATTGACCCCTAAGTCATACTGTCAATTGACAACACGACAGGAGGGTAATAAAAGAACGGAGAAGACATAGATATAGATATAAAATAAATAAATTAGATAGATATATCTGCGTTAATAATAATAAATATTCATATCATATAGTTTTCTGGTCTTTCAATTCAATATTCAAGTAGATTAGAATATCAATACCGTTATATTATACTATAAAAATAAATAATAAATAAATAGAAAATAAAATAAATTTTATTCTAAAAAAATCCCA